TAGGATAAGCACGAAAATGAAAGCTTCGATAAAAACAGATACACCCAATACGTCGAAACTCATTGCCCAAGGGTAGAGAAAGACCGTTTCCACATCAAAAACAACAAAAACTAGCGCAAACATGTAATAACGTATTCGGAATTGTAACCAAGCCCCCCCCATGGGTTCTATACCCGATTCATAACTAGAAAGCTTCTCTGGTCCTTCACTAACCGGGGCTAAAAGCCCTGAAATCCAAAATACCAAAATAGGAATAAGGCTTGCTATTATTAGAAATGCCCAAAAAATATCATATTCGTGAAGCAGAAACATAAAAGTACTCCCATTAATGTGGAATAGGCGGAACTGAATTAGTCAATTCAAGTTGGTATTGTCAATTTCCCCAGAACTTATCTCTTTTCTTCGGTAAAACAAGAATTCTATTTCAGAACTATGAAACAGAATATCTTGTTTTATTATTTACTCTTTCTTTTTTTTTTCTTGCGATTTTTTCTATTTTATTTAATTAAAGTAGATTGATTTAGATAATGTATATTTTAGATAAATATAGTAATATACTTCAAACACAGTAGGAATCCGTAAAATGGAGAAAATCGTTGCAGTCATTATAGGAAAGTCTAGGGATTTAGAGCATATCCTATTTGAAGGAGGATGGAATTCAAATAAGGTAAGGTATCCTTTCTTCTATGGATTTGATAGAAATTCTTTTTTCTTTTCCTGTCTCTATGATTTTCGATGAATGAGCCTATGGTAATGCTTTTACCTCTATTCTATGGCGCAAGCGACCGTCGAGTCTATAAACAAGTACTAATAAGGAAAAGAAAACAAAGGATATTCATTCTAAAATCTAAAAAAAAAGACATATATATTATATTAGGGCTATACGGATTCGAACCGTAGACCTTCTCGGTAAAACAGATCAAACAGATTATTATCGAAATGATTCGAACTGTTTCAAAGACCCAACATGCATTTTTCTGCATTGGGCTCTTTCATCAACTGATGTAAAGATCAGTTAATCCACCATAGTTTTTCTTTATGGAAAGATAATAAGATGGCTCCCTGTGCTCTGATTGATTATTTGTATTATGATCCATCTACGAGCAATACCAAAGTGTTTCAAAGGAGGATTACCTTGACTTAGGTCTGCCTCCGGCCTAAAAAAAATCAACCTAAGTGAAATGGAGTCTCTATCGTTCCGCTGCAAGAGTTGACTATGAGACTTCATACACCTTAAAGTTCATAGAACGAAAAGAAATTTTTTGGAGGCCCTTATCCTCATTACGCCTAGCATTGAGCGGGCTGGATATTTACCTTATCAACTAGCAAATCCATAGGGGTTCTATTTGATTAAGCACCCGAATTGGCACCTGAATCGGACTGAACCGGCTGTTTGTCAGGCTACTGTTCTCCTATTCTCTCGAATCCATTAAGTAAGACATTGATTTTGCAATAAGGTCAATTATGTTGACTGCATAATAAAAAAGTTCCTTTGAAAAGCATTGGCGCACGTGTAAGCGAGTTGCTCTACCGAACTGAGCTATAGCCCTTGTCAGAGATATCTTAACATATAGATAATTTCTTGTCAAGATGAATATTCTCTAATGCCAGAAGATACCCCTTTGATCTGTTTACTATATAACATACCAATAACGGGATAACATACCAATAACGGGGCGGTATTGCTCATAAAAAGCATTCGATCTATAATCGATCGAAGTAATGAGGCTTCTTTTGTGGTGATAAATTGCCTACTTAACTCAGTGGTTAGAGTATTGCTTTCATACGGCGGGAGTCATTGGTTCAAATCCAATAGTAGGTAGGTAGGTAGAAAAATTACTAGATAGCATTGGACTTACTTCGCTTCGCTATCTAATAACTTTTTCTACCTTTCTTTCCTTTTTATTCTACCTTTCTTTCCTTTTTATTTGTATCAACGAAACCTTTGGATTGTCTTCAATTGGATGGGGGAACCCAATTGACAGCCTCGACTCGTATCCTAGCTCGTCTGAGAGCTAGCTTCGCTTCAACCACTTCTTTCGTACCTTCAGCTCTACTCAAATTAGCTTCGGCTATTTCAAGTGCTTGTTGAGCTTCTTCTGGATCAATGTCACTGCCTAGTTCTGCATCATTTCCTAAAATAATGATCTCATTATTCACTATTCTCGCAAAACCACTCCACAGAACCGCGGTTAACCATTGGTCGTTGAGGAGGCGTATTCTCAAAGGGCCCATATCTACAGCTGTGTTAATGGGGGCGTGGTTTGGTAATACACCAATTTGCCCGCTATTAGTAGATAAAATGATTTCTTTCACTTCACAATCCCAAATAATTCGTTTAGGAGTCAGTACATAAAGATTTAATTTCATTTCTTCAATTTGTTCTCCTCTTCTAAATTTATAGCTTTCGTGCTAGCTTCATCAATGTTCCCTACCAAATAAAAAGCCTGTTCGGGTAGGCCATCTAATTCTCCGGAAAGGATTAGTTGAAATCCCCTAATTGTTTCTGCAAGACCAACATACTTTCCTGGAGAACCGGTAAAAACTTCTGCCACAAAGAACGGTTGTGATAAGAACCGCTCAATTTTTCGTGCTCTTGCTACAGTTAAACGATCCTCCTCCGACAATTCATCTAACCCAAGAATTGCGATAATGTCCTGAAGTTCTTTGTAACGTTGTAAAGTTTCCTTAACTCTTTGCGCAGTTTCATAATGTTCGTTGCCAACGATCCGAGGCTGTAACATAGTTGAGGTTGAATCTAAAGGATCTACTGCGGGATAAATACCTTTGGAAGCCAATCCTCTAGAAAGTACGGTAGTAGCGTCCAAATGTGCAAATGTTGTGGCAGGAGCAGGGTCGGTCAAATCGTCTGCGGGTACATAAACTGCTTGGATCGAAGTTATAGATCCCTTTTTGGTAGAGGCAATTCTTTCTTGCAAAGAACCCATTTCTGTACTAAGAGTAGGTTGATAACCCACTGCAGAAGGCATTCTCCCTAATAAGGCGGATACCTCCGATCCCGCTTGAACAAAACGAAAAATATTATCGATGAATAAAAGCACGTCTTGCTTATTAACATCTCGGAAATATTCTGCCATAGTTAGGGCAGTTAAACCAACTCTCATACGAGCTCCCGGCGGTTCATTCATTTGCCCATAGACTAGAGCTACCTTTGATTCCTCAATATTTTTTTCATTAATTACTCCAGATTCCTTCATTTCCATATAAAGATCATTTCCTTCACGAGTCCGTTCCCCTACTCCGCCAAATACAGATACACCTCCATGAGCTTTAGCAATGTTATTGATTAATTCCATGATGAGTACTGTTTTACCTACTCCTGCCCCCCCAAATAATCCGATTTTTCCTCCACGCCGATAAGGAGCTAAAAGATCGACCACCTTAATACCTGTTTCAAAGATAGATAATTTCGTATCTAACTCGATAAAGGCAGGCGCGGATCTATGAATAGGGAATGTTGCGCTAGTATCTACAGGACCCAAATTGTCAATAGGCTCCCCAAGAACGTTAAAAATTCGTCCGAGAGTAGCTCCACCGACTGGAACACTCAGAGGAGCTCCCGTGTCAATCACTTCCATTCCTCTCATCAACCCGTCTGTAGCACTCATAGCTACAGCTCTAACTCGATTATTTCCTAATAATTGTTGTACCTCACAAGTCACATTAATTTGCTTATCGGCAGTGTCTCGACTCTTGACTATCAAAGCGTTATAAATATAAGGCAACTTGCCTGGGGGAAAAGTGATATCCAGCACGGGTCCAATAATTTGATCAATACGCCCTGCGCTTTTTTCTTCAATTGTGGAAACCCCGGGACGCGAAGTAGTAGGATTGGTTCTCATAATTATCACATAATTATCAAAAAAAAGGAATTTGTCGAAATTTTTCTTTTTTTTTTGCTTGTTGAATAATGCCAAATCAAATCCAAAAAATATCCAAAAATCCAAAAGTCAAAAGGAAATGAATTAGTTAATTCAATAAAAAAGAAAAGGGGACTAGCACTTGATTTCGTTGCCCAAGCGAATCCCATTTAATGGTTTACTCATGGAATGAGTCCGTTGGAAAGTTCAATCAATCTTTTTTTTCATATACATTTTGCCTTTTGTGAAGGACCTGTGCCTGCTCTACTTTCCTATCTAGGACTTCGATATACAAAATATATACTACTGTGAAGCATAGATTGCTGTCAACAGAGAATTTTCTTAGTATTTAGGTATTAGATTCAAAAAAAGAAAGGGGCATATCATATTAAGAACCTGTAAAATTGGAAAATAAGGATTAGGGATTGGTTTGGGTTGCACTATATCTATCAAAGAGTATACAATAATGATGGATTTGATAAATCAAATCCATGGTTTAATAATGAACCTTGTTAACTTACCATAACAACAACTCAATTCCTATCGAATTCCTATAGTAGAATTCCTATAGGATAGAACGTACACAGAGTGTACGCATTATATATGAATGAAACATATTCATTAACTTAAGTATATTCCCTTTTTTCTTTAATGAGTTGATATTAATTGAATATCCTTTTTTTTCTTTTTGCAAAGGTTTCATTTACACCTAATCCATATCGAGTAGACCCTGTCGTTGTGAGAATTCTTAATTCATGAATTGTAGGGAGGGACTTATGTCACCACAAACAGAAACTAAAGCAGGTGTTGGATTTCAAGCTGGTGTTAAGGATTATAAATTGACTTACTACACTCCGGAGTACGAAACCAAGGATACTGATATCTTGGCAGCATTCCGAGTAACTCCTCAGCCCGGGGTTCCGCCTGAAGAAGCAGGGGCTGCAGTAGCTGCGGAATCTTCTACTGGTACATGGACAACTGTTTGGACTGATGGACTTACCAGTCTTGATCGTTACAAAGGACGATGCTATCACATCGAGCCCGTTCCTGGGGATGAAAATCAATATATCTGTTATGTAGCTTACCCTTTAGACCTATTTGAAGAGGGTTCTGTTACTAACATGTTTACTTCCATTGTAGGTAACGTATTTGGTTTCAAAGCCCTACGTGCTCTACGTTTGGAGGATCTACGAATTCCCACTGCTTATGCAAAAACTTTCCAAGGTCCGCCTCATGGTATCCAAGTTGAAAGGGATAAGTTGAACAAGTATGGTCGTCCTTTATTGGGATGTACTATTAAACCAAAATTGGGATTATCCGCAAAAAATTATGGTAGAGCGTGTTATGAGTGTCTACGCGGTGGACTTGATTTTACCAAAGATGATGAAAACGTAAACTCACAACCATTTATGCGCTGGAGAGACCGTTTTGTCTTTTGTGCCGAAGCTATTTATAAAGCACAGGCTGAAACCGGTGAAATCAAGGGGCATTACTTGAATGCGACTGCAGGTACATGCGAAGAAATGATTAAGAGAGCTGCATTTGCGAGGGAATTAGGGGTTCCTATTGTAATGCATGACTACTTAACAGGAGGATTCACTGCAAATACTAGTTTGTCTTATTATTGCCGCGATAACGGCCTACTTCTTCACATTCACCGAGCAATGCATGCAGTTATTGATAGACAGAAAAATCATGGTATGCATTTCCGTGTATTAGCTAAAGCATTGCGTATGTCTGGGGGAGATCATATCCACTCTGGTACAGTAGTAGGTAAGTTAGAAGGGGAACGCGAAATAACTTTAGGTTTTGTTGATTTATTGCGCGATGATTTTATTGAAAAAGATCGTGCTCGCGGTATCTTTTTCACTCAGGACTGGGCATCCATGCCAGGTGTTATACCGGTGGCTTCAGGGGGTATTCATGTTTGGCATATGCCAGCTTTGACCGAAATCTTTGGGGACGATTCCGTATTACAATTTGGTGGAGGAACTTTAGGACATCCTTGGGGGAATGCACCGGGTGCAGCAGCTAATCGGGTGGCTTTAGAAGCCTGTGTACAAGCTCGTAACGAAGGGCGTGATCTTGCTCGTGAAGGTAATGAAATTATCCGCGAAGCTTGCAAATGGAGTCCTGAACTAGCCGCAGCTTGTGAAGTATGGAAGGCGATCAAATTTGAGTTCGAGCCGGTAGATACTATTGATTAAGTGGATAAAACAATATATAAAGAAAGTATAAATAAAAAAGAAGCGAAATAGAAAGAAAAAAATCAGTTACGAAATGCAGTAATTCTTCTTTATTCTTCTAATTGATTGGAATTAAATTCGGCTCAATCTTTTTTTTCTAAAAAGATTGAGCCGAATTTAAATAGACCTTGATACGATAATGAGACTTGACAAATCGAGATTCTTCTATTCTATATATCTAGAATATATATAGAAAACTATAATAGAATAAAAAAAATATATATATAGTATTATTGTACCATAATGGAATCAAATACGCAGTATACTTTTAATGTCGAATCGGGATTCACTAAGACAGAAATAAAGCATTGGGTCGAACTCTTCTTTGGTGTTAAGGTAGTAGCTGTGAATAGCCATCGACTACCCGGAAAGGGTAGAAGAATGGGACCTATTCTGGGACATACAATGCATTACAGACGTATGATCATTACCCTTCAACCGGGTATTCTATTCCACTTTTACTCTTTAAATTAAAGGGTATTCTGAAACAGGTATTTCTTTCGTTTTCACAATCGCTTTCTTTTGAATCCAATTTGAAGTTCGATTAGAAAGATACAAAGGCCATGAGAATAGGAAAAGAAAAATCAAATCTTTTTAATGAGTTCCCCTTTCCTTTTTTGCAATTTTTTTATTATCCATTCCATTCATTTTTTTTTTAGATATAGATTTTCTAGAATACTTTAGTATTCTAGAAAATCTATATCTTGCAAACTCCAAAATATAATAGTCAATATTCCTTATAATAGATATACTTAATTATATCTTAAGAATCTTAAGATATATTTCGAATAGATAGAAATAGTAAATTTGAATTGAGACGCCTATTCTATGACAGATTTAAACTTACCCTCTATTTTCGTGCCTTTAGTAGGCTTAGTATTTCCGGCAATTGCAATGGCTTCCTTATTTCTTTATGTGCAGAAAAATAAGATTGTCTAGAACCGATGGGCCAAATTTTCTCAATGTATTTCCAGGGTCATAATACAGATATTTTTTAGTGTAAGTAATATAATATGATAGGGTATGTAGCTCTTTCTACACACAAAGGAAAAACTTCTATATGCGGATATAGGCTACGAGCATAAATCCATTCATATGCGTAGCCGAGTATAGCAAGTTTTTTTTAGTGGATCCACGAATTTTTTTGAATAGAAAGTTAATGTATCTAACCTATTTTTTCACAGGAGTACTAGCTGCTGAAGGCGATTTCAGAATCAAAAAAAGTAAAGTCAAAATCGTTTAGCTTATTCTCTCAATTAGAATTGACCGCTGCTGGATTTTGTATATCTAATATGAATTGGCGATCAGAACACATATGGATAGAACTTCTAAAGGGTTCTCGAAAAAGAGGTAATTTTTTCTGGGCCTGTATTCTTTTTCTAGGTTCATTAGGATTCTTAGCGGTTGGAGCTTCCAGTTATCTTGGTAAGAATATGATATCCATACTTCCATCTCAACAAATTCTTTTTTTTCCACAGGGGGTCGTGATGTCTTTCTACGGAATTGCGGGCCTATTCATTAGCTCCTATTTGTGGTGCACTATTTTGTGGAACGTAGGCAGTGGTTATGACCGATTCGATAGAAAAGAGGGAATAGTGTCTATTTTTCGATGGGGATTCCCTGGAATAAAGCGTCGCATCTTCCTTCGATTCCTTATGCGGGATATCCAATCAATTAGAATTCAGGTTAAAGAAGGTTTTTATCCTCGTCGTATCCTTTATATGGAAATCCGCGGCCAGGGGGTCATTCCCTTGACTCGTACTGATGATAAGTTTTTTACTCCACGAGAAATTGAACAAAAAGCTGCCGAATTGGCCTATTTTTTGCGCGTACCGATTGAAGTATTTTGAGTAGCTATTGCAATTTTTTTTTAATTGTAAGGGGATTTTCGAGTATTTATCTAAAGGAAGGAACAAATGAGGATAAGAAAAAATTGTTTCTATTTTGTTTTGTCCAAGCGAGATATATGGCATAATATTCTTTCATAAGAGAAATAGATACAAACACAAAATCTCAAACCTTGTTATAGAATTTTTGCTTCAAAAAAAAGAAATATCATATAGAGTCAGCGAATGAAATAGAGTCTGCGAATGAAGCGGATTCATTAACAACTCAATTTACAGATCAAAAATGAAAAAAAAGAAAGCATTGCCTTCTTTCCTATATCTTGTATTTATCGTACTTTTGCCCTGGGGAGTCTCTTTCTCTTTTAACAAATGTCTGGAAGTTTGGATTAAGAATTGGTCGAATACCGGTCAATCCGAAACTCTATTAACGGATATTCAAGAGAAAAGAATTCTAGAAGGATTCATAGAATTAGAAGAACTTTTTCTCTTGGACGAAATTATAAAAGAGAAACCGAAGACACATGTACAAAAACCTCCTATAGGAATACACAAGGAAATAATACAATTGGTCAAAATAGATAATGAGGATCATCTTCATATCATTTTGCATTTCTCAACAAATATAATCTGTTTGGCTATTCTAAGTGGTTCTTTTTTTCTGGGTAAAGAGGAACTTGTCATTTTGAATTCTTGGGTTCGGGAATTCTTCTATAACTTAAATGACTCAATAAAAGCTTTTTTTATTCTTTTAGTTACTGATTTTTTTGTTGGATTTCACTCCACCCGCGGTTGGGAACTACTAATTCGTTGGGTGTACAACGATCTTGGGTGGGCTCCTAATGAGCTAATTTTCACTATTTTTGTTTGTAGTTTTCCTGTGATTCTAGACACGTGTTTGAAATTTTGGGTCTTTTTTTGTTTAAACCGTCTATCTCCTTCACTTGTAGTCATTTATCATTCAATTAGTGAAGCATAAATTCACTCATTTGATTTCCAAATATTAATCAAATTAGCATCTTTCTTCCTTTAGAAAGAAAGGCCTTTTCCTTTTTAGCAAAATTCTTTCTATTTCTATCTGCTCAAGGTATTAATCATTCCAGTATAACTGTTGCAGTAGAATGACAACATACTTGTGTATAGGGAACTAGATTAGCTTAGCTACCTATCTAATTTATTGTAGAAATTCCGGGATCTGCGATTGGACATGGAAAATATAAATACTTTTTCTTGGTTAAAGGAACAGATGATTCGATCGATTTCTGTATCGATCATGATATACGTAATAACTCGAACATCTATTTCAAACGCGTATCCCATTTTTGCGCAGCAGGGTTATGAAAACCCGCGGGAAGCAACTGGACGAATTGTATGTGCCAATTGCCATTTAGCTAATAAGCCCGTGGATATTGAAGTTCCCCAAGCTGTGCTTCCTGATACTGTATTTGAAGCAGTTCTTCGAATCCCTTATGATATGCAGCTGAAACAAGTTCTTGCTAATGGGAAAAAGGGAGGGTTGAATGTAGGTGCTGTTCTTATTTTGCCCGAGGGATTCGAATTAGCGCCGCCCGAACGTATTTCCCCTGAGTTGAAAGAAAAGATAGGAAATCTCTCTTTTCAGAGTTATCGTCCCAATAAAAAAAATATTCTTGTGATAGGCCCTGTTCCCGGTAAGAAATATAGTGAAATTGTCTTTCCCATTCTTTCTCCCGATCCCGCTACGAAAAAAGACGTTCATTTCTTAAAATATCCCATATATGTAGGGGGAAACCGAGGAAGGGGACAGATCTATCCTGATGGTAGCAAGAGTAACAATACGGTCTATAATGCTACCTCAACGGGTATAGTAAAAAAAATACTACGTAAAGAAAAGGGGGGATATGAAATATCCATAGTCGATGCGTCGGATGGACGCCAAGTGATTGATATTATACCTCCCGGACCAGAACTTCTTGTTTCAGAGGGGGAATCGATCAAGCTTGATCAACCATTAACAAGCAATCCTAATGTGGGAGGGTTTGGGCAGGGG